GCAAAAAATTGTTTAAATAATGTAAATAGATGCGTTTTGAGTTTGAAAATGTGCTACTTGAGATTACCCTGTTTACGGGGGGTTTTCAGGATTGTTAGTGATCTCAGGAGTATGGGGGGGTAGGGGGGGTTTTGACGCGCAGAAGCCCTAGGGGGTATCTTAGAAATTATACGAGTAAGTTTGTCATGTTATGCTCGTGATATCTCAATATGCAATTCTTCAAGGAATATCTTACACCACTCATTACATTTCCTTGCATGCAAGGAAATGTTCAACCTTGTTAATCATTACTGTGTGCACTCTGAAATGTCTAGTGAAAGGAAACCAAAAAAAGAGAACCCCTTACCCGCTGGAAAGAATGCTCGGCATGTTGGGTAACGAGGAGTATGTATTACCACCATTAACTTATGCAAGCGTCGATGAAAGTGTGGGGAATAAAATCAATCAATGGCCCTGAAATAGGAACCAAATGCCAGGAATAGTTCACTAAGTGAAACCCCCACGATTATTGTCCCTCACCCTCAAGGAGAGTATGCATTAAGAAATCAACTGATGGTCGGTTCTTACTACATTAAGATTTTGAGGTTGACGGGATGTTGAATCCTCGTGTATATTTACTCATTAATTTATTAGTTGAATATATAAATTTCGTTCAGTCCCGATATTTAGTGAGTGTTAAATAAATCAGGATTAGGTTTTAATATACCTTCTTTATCATGCTGTTATATGAATGAGTAACGTCTATTAATGGTTGATTTGATATTATGTCCCTAAAACATTATTATATATGGTGTACATAAATATATGGTGTTAATACATATATGTATATTCAAAAAGTAGTTTAATTTTAGAATTCTAGCTTTGGGAGCTAGAGGTGGGGGTTAAAATCCCTTCTTTTTGAGCAGTAGAGGGGATTTTAACCCCTGACATCCGGCTTACAAGATCGGCGCTCTAGGAACTGAGCTACTAATGCAAATTCATCCAAGGGCTTTATTCTCTAATCATCCTGCTAGCGGTGCGAAGATTAAGAAGAGTGAGAAATAAAGGAGGGAGGCGATTTGTCCAATAATAATAAAGGGGTGTTCAACAGGTATCCCGCCGATTCAGGTTAGGATGGCGACGTTGGCGATTAGTGTTCAGAATAGGAACTGGGTTATGGGGCGGAAAGTTAGTCCTCGTTGTTTTGATGTGTGGAGGATGGGGACGACTATAAGCACGAGGATCGATGCTAGAAGAGCTAGGACTCCTCCTAGTTTGTTAGGAATTGAGCGTAGGATAGCGTATGCAAATAGGAAGTATCATTCAGGTTTGATGTGGGGTGGGGTTACTAGGGGGTTGGCGGGGGTGAAGTTATCTGGGTCGCCTAGGAGGTTTGGGGAGAAAAGTGCTAAGCAGGTTAATGCAATAAGAACAACTACGAAGCCGAGGAGGTCTTTGTAGGAGAAGTAGGGGTGGAAGGAGATCTTGTCTACATCTGAGTTTAAGCCAAGGGGGTTGTTTGAGCCAGTTTCGTGTAGGAAGAGTAGGTGCAGTATAGTTACTGCTGCAATGATGAAAGGGAGTAGGAAATGGAAGGCGAAGAACCGAGTGAGGGTGGCGTTGTCTACTGAGAAGCCCCCTCAGATTCATTGAACTAGGGTGTTGCCAATGTAGGGGATAGCGGAGAGTAGGTTGGTAATGACAGTAGCCCCTCAAAATGATATTTGTCCTCATGGTAGGACGTATCCTACGAAGGCGGTTGCCATTACTAGGAGTAGGAGGACGACTCCGATGTTTCAAGTCTCTTTATAGAGGTAGGAGCCGTAGTAAAGGCCTCGGCCGATGTGAAGGTAGATGCAAATAAAGAAGAAAGAGGCGCCGTTTGCGTGAAGGTTACGGATTAATCAACCGTAATTTACGTCTCGACAGATATGGGCAACGGATGAGAAGGCTATGGTAATGTCTGAGGTGTAGTGTATGGCGAGGAAGAGGCCTGTTAGAATTTGGGCGATTAAGCAAAGGCCAAGTAGAGAGCCAAAGTTTCATCATACTGAAATATTGGAGGGGGCTGGGAGGTCTACTAGTGCGTTGTTAGCAATTTTTAGTAGTGGATGGGTTTTGCGTAGGCTTGCCATTAGAGGAGGTTCTTGTAGTTGAATAACAACGGTGGTTTTTCAAGCCATTAGTCCTGGTTAGAGTCCTGGCAGGAATTATGACTTATATTATGTCTTTGTTTTTATTTGGGCTAGTACTAGGGTTAGTAGCGGTTGCTTCTAACCCCTCCCCCTACTTTGCTGCTTTAGGGTTAGTGGTAGTAGCAGGGTTGGGGTGTGGGGTTTTGGTTGGGCATGGGGGCTCTTTTTTATCTCTGGTGTTGTTTTTGATTTACTTGGGAGGAATGTTAGTTGTGTTTGCTTATTCAGCGGCGCTTGCTGCTGAGCCTTATCCTGAGAGTTGGGGTAGTTGGCCTGTTGCGGGGTATGCGGTTTTGTATGTGGTCGGGGTGATCTTGGTGTCTGGTCTGTTTTGAGGGGGGTGATATGAGTCTTCTTGAGTCTCGGTTGATGAGCTAGGGGATTTTTCTATGCTTCGTGGGGATATTGGAGGGGTTGCGCTAATGTATTCGTTAGGGGGTGGAATGCTGGTAATTAGTGCATGAGTTCTCTTGCTCACTTTGTTTGTTGTGCTGGAGTTGACACGAGGACTAAGTCGGGGGACGCTTCGAGCGGTTTAAAGGATAAAAACTAGTGTTGCGAGGGCGAAAGTTAGGAGGAACAGTGTTAGGTAGGTTTTGATTATTCCTCGCTGGGCGTTACTTGTGGAGGTGATAAGTGGGGTGTTGAGGGAGGCAATTGCTTTGGGGCCTGATTTCTCTAGTCAGGTCTGGTCGACCATTTGACTGGCAATTGCTTGGCCTAGGGTCAAGTTGAGCTTAGGGGTGAAGCGATGGACAATCGTAGGGAAGAAGCCTAGCATATTGGAGAAGTGATGGGGGGAGAGTAGGGGAGTTGGCTTGAATTGTTTGCTTGTGAGGGAGGCTAATTCTAGGGCTAGAAGTAAGCCAAGGATAGTTACTGTCAGGGCGGCTAGTTTTAGTAGAGGGGGTATAGATATGACGGGTGTTTTTAAGGGGAGGATGTTTGAGGTAATTAGTAGGCCGGCAATGATGCTTCCTCAGGCGAGTCGTTTAATTGGGTTAATTACTGCGGGGTTGTTTTCGTTAATTGGGGAGAGGGAGTTAAATCGGGGATGCCCTATGGAGACATAGAAGACTACGCGGAGGCTGTAGATGGCGGTAAATGATGTGGCAAGGAGTGTTAGGGCGAGGGCTCAGGCGTTAAGGTAGGATGTGTTTAATGCTTCGATGATGGCATCTTTGGAGAAGAAGCCTGCTAAGAAGGGGGTACCTGTAAGGGTGAGGCTGCCTAGGGCAAGGCAAGAGGATGTAAAGGGGGTGAGATGGTGCATTCCTCCTATCTTTCGGATGTCTTGTTCGTCGTTTAGGCTATGAATAATTGAGCCGGAGCAGAGGAAGAGTATTGCTTTGAAGAAAGCGTGGGTGCAAATGTGTAAGAAGGCCAGTTGGGGTTGGTTAAGACCAATAGTTACTATCATTAGGCCTAGTTGACTGGATGTAGAAAAGGCAACAATTTTTTTGATATCGTTTTGGGTGAGGGCGCAGGTGGCTGTGAAGAGGGTTGTTAGGGCTCCTAAGCATAAGCATGTTGTTAGGGCAGTTTGGTTGTTCTCTATAAGGGGGCTCATTCGTACCAACAGAAAGATTCCTGCGACGACCATCGTGCTAGAATGTAGCAGGGCAGAGACCGGTGTAGGGCCTTCTATGGCAGAAGGAAGTCATGGGTGGAGTCCAAATTGGGCTGATTTTCCGGTAGCGGCAAGAATTAGCCCCAATAAAGGGAAAGTTAGATCTAAGTTTTTAGCGGCTGCAAATATTTGTTGTATTTCTCAGGAGTTGAGGTTTGTCGCTATTCATGCTATGGCAAAGATTAGTCCGACATCTCCTACTCGGTTATAAAGGACAGCTTGGAGGGCGGCAGTGTTTGCGTCTGCTCGGCCGTATCACCAGCCAATGAGGAGAAAGGATATGATTCCTACTCCTTCTCAGCCAATAAAAATTTGGAATATGTTGTTGGCTGTAACTAGGATAATTATAGCGATTAGGAAGACAAGGAGGTATTTAAAGAATCGATTTATGTAGGGATCTGCGTGCATGTATCACGATGCAAATTCGAGGATAGACCAGGTGACGTATAGAGCAATGGGGGTGAAGATAATTGAGTAGTGGTCGAATTTGAAGCTGATGTTTACATCGAAGGTCAGGGTATTTATTCAGTTTCAGTTGGTGATGATTGTTTCTGCGCCTTCGTTAAGGTAGAGGGCTAGGGGAAGGAGGCTGATGAAGAATGCCAGTTTGACTGCTGTTTTAACTTGGGATAGGGCTCAGTTGTGTTCTTGATGGTGAGGGGTGAGGGTAGTAAGAACTGGATAGGTTAGCAGGGCAAAGATAATAATTAAGCTGGTAGTTATAGCTAGGGAGGTGGGATGCATAGCTGCTACTTGGATTTGCACCAAGAGTCTTTGGTTCCTAAGACCAACGGATAAGCTGTTATCCTTTAGGAGCATTGGCGAGTGAGCCCAGGGGTTCAACCAAGGTGACGGAGATTAGCAGTCTTCGTTGCTAGCGAGCCTCTCTCGGTGGATAAGGGGGTTTTAACCTCTGTCTTTAGAATCACAATCTAATGTTTTTGTTAAACTATATCTACAGGCCGTTCATCCTCAGATTAGTTCGGGCTTCAAGATTAAAAGGATTAGGGGGAGGAGGTGAAGGGCTATTAGGAGGTGTTCTCGAGAGTGTGAGGGGTCTAGGGCAATGATATGTGCTGGTAGGGGGCCTCGTTGTGTTATAAGAAATATGTATAGTGAGTAGCCTGCGGTGATGAGGGTGCCGGCTCCTGTAAGGATTAGGGTTCATCAGGATCAATTGAATAGTGAGGTGATGATTATTAGTTCGCCTATGAGGTTTGGTAGGGGAGGAAGGGCTAGGTTTGCTAAGCTGGCAATAAATCATCATGTCGTCATAAGAGGTAGTGCGATTTGGAGACCTCGGGCCAGGACCATAGTTCGGCTGTGTGTTCGTTCATAATTAGTGTTGGCCAAACAGAAGAGAGCGGAGGATGTAAGGCCGTGTGCGATTATTAAGATGAGGGCTCCGGTGAAGCCTCATGGTGTTTGGATAAGGATACCCCCAACTACTAGACCTATGTGGCTGACAGAGGAGTAGGCGATGAGGGATTTTAAGTCTGTTTGGCGTAAGCAGATTGAGCCGGTTATGATGACTCCTCAGAGTGCAAGAATAATGAAGGGGTAACTTAGTTCTTTGGTCAGGGGGTCTAGTATGACGAGCATCCGCATCATACCGTAGCCTCCTAGTTTTAGGAGTACCGCTGCAAGGACTATGGACCCTGCAACGGGAGCTTCTACGTGAGCTTTTGGAAGTCAGAGGTGGACGCCATAAAGTGGTATTTTTACTAGAAATGCTAGTAGGCAGCCTGCTCATCACATTTTGTCCCCATATGATGTAAGTTGGAGAGGGTCGGAGTATTGGAGTGTGAGTAAGGAAAGAGTTCCAGTGCTGTTTTGAAGGAGTAATAGTGCAACAAGAAGTGGTAGGGACCCGGCCAGTGTATAAAATAAGAAGTAGGTACCTGCGTTAAGGCGCTCTGTTTGGTTGCCTCAGCGAGTAATAAGAAATAGTGTGGGGATTAGGGTGGCTTCAAACATAACGTAAAATATAATTACTTCAGTGGCACCAAAGGCTATGATTAGGAAGATTTGTAAAGAGGCGAGGAGGGTAATATATATTCGTTGGCGATTGAGGGGTTCGTGGGCAGTGTGGTTTTGGCTGGCGAGGACTATGAGTGGGAGAAGTCAGCAGGTAAGGACTAAGAGTGGTGTTGATAAGGGGTCGGTTGCTATGTAGGGATTCAGGGAAGATCAGCCTGTTTCTGATAGGTTTTTTAGTCAGGTTAGGCTGGCTAGTGCAATTAGTAGGCTGTGCAGGAGTGTGGTAGGTCAGAGCCATTTGGCAGGGGCTAGCCAAGTTGTTGGGACAAGCATTAGGGTTGGAATCAGAATTTTTAGCATTGTAAGAGGTTTAAGCTTTGGAGGCGGTCTGTTCCGTGAGTACGGGCAGTTGCTACTAGTAGGGCTAAGCCTGCACTTGCTTCGCAGGCTGAAAATGCTAGTAGAATTATAGCTGAGGTTGAGAAGTGGGTGGAGTTTAGTTGGAGGGTTCATAGGGAGAGGGCAATAAATAAGGAGAGTATCATTCCTTCTAGGCAGAGCAGGGCGGAGAGAAGGTGGGTTCGATGAAATGCTAGTCCTGTAAGTCCTAATATGAAGGCTGAGGAGAAGGTGAAGTGAACGGGGGTCATTAGGTAATTGTGGACTCTAACCACAATTTTTTGAGCCGAAATCAAATGTTTTTCTTAAACTAATTGCCTATTCAGCTCATTCTAGGCCTCCTTGGAGTCATTCATAAATGAGGCCGAGAGTGAGGAGGATTAAGACGGCTGAGGCTCAAAAGAAGGTAAGTAGAGGAGAGGAAAGTTGGTCTCCTCATGGGAGGGGGAGTAGAAGGGCAATTTCTAGGTCAAAAAGGAGGAAGAGAATCGCGACGAGGAAGAATCGGAGGGAGAAGGGAAGGCGGGCGGAGCCGAGGGGGTCGAAGCCACATTCGTAGGGGGAGAGTTTTTCGTGGTCCGGGGTTATTTGGGGAAGTCAGAAGGATACGATGGCGAGAATAGTGGAGAGTGCGATGGTAATGGTGAGAATTGTAGTGACTAAATTCATTATCTTTCCTTGGATTTTAACCAAGATCTTGTGATTGGAAGTCACTTATACTAACGTTAGTACTAGAAAGATTATGAGCCTCATCAGTAGATAGAGATGTATAGGAATAGTCAGACAACGTCTACAAAGTGTCAGTATCAGGCAGCTGCTTCAAACCCGAAGTGGTGTTCGGATGTAAAATGGTACTGGACTTGACGTAGTAGGCAGATAGCTAAGAAGGTCGAGCCGATGATGACGTGAAGTCCGTGGAAGCCTGTTGCTACGAAGAAGGTGGAACCGTAGACTCCGTCGGCAAGTGTGAAGGGGGCCTCGTAATACTCTATACCTTGTAGGAAAGTAAAGTAAAAGCCAAGTAGAATTGTTAGAAGAAGTGAGTGGATTGCTTGTTTTCGTTCGCCTTCTATGATGCTGTGGTGGGCTCAGGTAACTGTAACTCCTGAGGCAAGTAGGACGGCTGTGTTTAGAAGAGGAACTTCGAAGGGGTCTAGGGGGGTAATGCCTGTGGGTGGCCAGCAGCCTCCTAGCTCTGGGGTGGGTGCAAGGCTTGCGTGGTAGAAGGCTCAAAAGAATCCTAGGAAGAAGAACACTTCTGAGGTGATAAAAAGGATTATCCCGTATCGGAGACCTTTTTGCACGGGGGGTGTGTGGTGGCCTTGAAATGTGCCTTCTCGTACGATGTCTCGTCATCATTGATATATTGTTAGGAGAAGAAGGGCTATACCAAGGGTTATTAGTGTTGTGGAGTGGAAATGGAATCAAATTGCAAGGCCTGATGTCATTAATAGGGCAGCAACTGCGCCTGTTAGAGGTCAGGGGCTGGGGTCGACTATGTGGTATGCGTGTGCTTGGTGGGCCATTAGACGTTTTCTTGTAGATAGAGGCTTAGAAGGAGAACAAAGACATAGGCTTGGATTATAGCTACAGCGACTTCTAAGAGTGTTAGTAAAAATAGGAGTGTTGCTGTGAGAATTGCAATAGTGGGTATAAGGGGCAGAAGGACAAAGGCAGCTGTGGCAATTAGTTGAATTAAAAGATGGCCTGCTGTGAGGTTCGCTGTTAGTCGAACGCCTAGGGCCAGAGGACGAATGAATAAGCTAATAGTTTCGATAATAATGAGAACTGGGATCAGGGGGGTGGGGGTTCCTTCTGGAAGAAGATGTCCTAGGGCATTTGTTGGCTGGTTTCGTAGACCGATAATTACTGTGGCAAGTCAAAGGGGAACTGCAAGTCCTATATTTAGGGATAGTTGAGTGGTGGGGGTAAATGTGTAGGGAAGTAAGCCGAGCATATTAAGGGTGATGAGAAATAGTATTAGGGATGTTAGGATCAGGGCTCATTTATGGCCCCCTGGGTTTAGAGGTAAAAGAAGTTGTTGAGTAAATCGATTGATGAATCAGCCTTGGAGAGTTAATAGCCGGTTGTTTAGTCATCGTGCTGAGGGAGTTGGGTAGAGGGTTCAAGGAAGGCTGAGGGCGAGGGCCATCAGAGGAATACCTAGGTATGAGGGGCTTATAAATTGGTCAAAAAAGCTTAGTGTCATGGTCAAGTTCAGGGTTCTGTTTTGGGTTTTGTGGTGCTTTGGGGAGTAGGCTCGTTTGGAAAAGTATGGGCTATAACTTTAGGTGGAAGAATGGTTAAGAAAACTAGTCAGGAAAAGACTAGAATGGCAAATCAAGGAGCGGGGTTGAGTTGAGGCATCCAGCCAAGGGTGGTTCGGGAGTCACCAGTCTTTAGCTTAAAAGGCTAACGCTAGGGCCCTGTTTAGCTTCTTAGCTAAGCGTCTTCAAGTATTAGGGATGATCAGTTTTCAAAGTGTTCTAAAGGGACTGCTTCAACTACAATGGGCATAAAGCTGTGGTTTGCACCGCAGATTTCGGAGCATTGTCCGTAGAAGACACCTGGCCGGGATGCGATAAAGGCTGTTTGGTTTAGGCGACCGGGTACTGCGTCTATTTTCACCCCAAGGGCTGGAACAGCTCAGGAGTGAAGTACGTCTTCAGCGGATACTAAGACTCGGATAGGGGATTCAACCGGGATTACTATTCGATGGTCGGCTTCTAGGAGGCGGAATTGACCAGGGGCCAGGTCTTGTGTAGGAATTATGTAGGAGTCAAATCCGAGGTCTTCATAATCAGTATACTCGTAGCTTCAGTATCATTGGTGGCCCATGGCTTTGATGGTTAGATGAGGGTCATTAATTTCGTCTATTAGGTAAAGGATACGAAGTGAGGGCAGGGCAATGAGGATTAGGATGATTGCTGGGAGGATAGTCCAGATAATTTCAATTTCTTGGGAGTCTAAAATATATTTATTAGTTAGTTTAGTGGAGACCATTGCCACGATAATGTAAAGTACTAGTGTGCTAATTAGAAAGACAATTATTAAAGCGTGGTCATGGAAGTGAAGAAGTTCTTCTATAACAGGTGAAGCTGCATCTTGAAATCCTAGTTGTGAGGGATGTGCCATTAATGTTTAAGACACGCGGGGGTTTAACCCACAATTCTGCCTTGACAAGGAAGTGTAATAGCTGTTTTACTAGTGTCTTATAAAGAAAGTGACAGAGTGGTTATGTGGTTGGCTTGAAACCAGCCTACGGGGGTTCAATTCCTCCCTTTCTCGACTAGTTTGATTGAACTTGAACGAATGCAGGTTCCTCAAATGTGTGGTAAGGGGGAGGGCAGCCGTGCAGTCACTCCACGTTTGTTATTGTGAGTTCGACTGACATAACTACACGTTTCGCAGCAAATGCTTCGCAGATAATAAATAGGAACATAATTACGGCGACAAGAGAGATTAGTGAGCCGATAGAAGAAATTGTGTTTCAAAGGGTATAGGCATCCGGGTAGTCGGAGTACCGTCGAGGCATTCCGGCTAAACCGAGGAAGTGTTGGGGGAAGAATGTTAAGTTGACTCCAACAAACATGACTCCAAAGTGGATTTTTGTTCAAGTGCTCTGGAGGGTGTATCCGGAGAATAGGGGGAATCAGTGCACAAATGCGGCAACAATGGCTAATACGGCTCCTATTGACAGCACGTAGTGGAAGTGGGCTACTACATAGTATGTATCATGGAGAACAATGTCTAGGGATGACTTGGCCAGGACGATACCTGTTAAGCCACCGAGTGTAAAGAGGAAAATGAAGCCAAGCGCCCACAGCAGGGGAGTTTCTCATTTGATTGAGCCTCCGTGAAGGGTTGCCAGTCAGCTAAAGACTTTAACCCCTGTAGGGATGGCAATAATCATAGTTGCGGATGTGAAATAGGCTCGTGTGTCTACGTCCATGCCTACTGTGAACATGTGGTGGGCCCATACGATGAACCCTAGGAGGCCGATTGCCATCATAGCTCACACCATTCCTATGTAGCCGAAGGGTTCTTTTTTGCCTGAGTAATAGGCAACAATGTGTGAGATTATTCCGAACCAAGAAAAAATTAAAATATAGACTTCAGGGTGTCCAAAGAATCAGAAGAGATGTTGATAAAGGATAGGGTCTCCTCCTCCTGCGGGGTCAAAGAAAGTAGTGTTTAAATTCCGGTCTGTGAGGAGTATTGTGATTCCGGCAGCTAAAACTGGAAGTGAAAGGAGGAGAAGAACTGCTGTAATTAGGACGGCTCAGACAAATAGGGGTGTCTGGTATTGGGAAATAGCCGGTGGTTTTATGTTAATAATCGTGGTAATAAAGTTGATGGCGCCTAAAATTGATGACACACCTGCTAAATGGAGGGAAAAGATTGTAAGATCAACAGATGCTCCTGCGTGCGCGAGGTTGCCTGCTAGCGGAGGATAGACTGTTCACCCGGTTCCGGCCCCGGCTTCAACCCCAGAAGATGCGAGTAGGAGCAGAAAGGATGGAGGGAGGAGTCAAAAGCTCATGTTGTTTATTCGGGGAAATGCCATGTCGGGGGCTCCAATTATAAGGGGAATTAGTCAATTTCCGAATCCTCCAATTATGATTGGTATTACTATAAAGAAAATTATTACGAATGCGTGTGCTGTAACGATTACATTGTAAATCTGGTCGTCTCCAAGGAGAGCTCCTGGTTGGCTAAGTTCTGCTCGAATGAGCAGGCTTAGGGCGGTGCCTACTATTCCGGCCCAGGCACCAAATACTAGATAGAGGGTGCCGATGTCTTTGTGATTGGTCGAGAAAAATCAACGCGTGATTGCCACAGGTAAGATGGCTGAGGTTTAAGCGGTGGATTGTAGCCCCATAAACAGAGGTTTGAGTCCTCTTCTTACCAAGCCTTGAGGTGTATTACATATTAGATTGCAAATCTAAAGAAGCAGGTTAGACGCCTGCCGGGGCTTTCTCCCGCCTACTAGTCCTCGTATTAGGCGGGAGAAAGGTAGATGGAAGCTCGCTGGTTTGAGCGCTTAGCTGTTAACTAAGAGTTTGTAGGATCGAGGCCTGCCTATCTAGGAAGGCTTTAGCTTAATTAAAGTGTCTGTTTTGCATGCAGAAGATGTGGGTTAGTGTCCCGCAAGTCTTACAGGGACTGGGAGATTTTCACTCCCACTGAGGGCTTTGAAGGCCCTTGGTCTGGATATTAGCCTAAGTCTCTTATAGGGTGAGGAGGGTCATTAGGGCAGGGGTGAGGGGAAGTAGGGAAATGGTGCTTATTGTGGCAGTTGCAAGTGGAAGGGTAAGTTGTGTTGTGGGGAGTCGTCAGGGGGTAGTTCCGGATAGACTATTGGGGGAAATAGTTAGTGCTATTGCGTATGTGAGGCGAAGGTAGAAGTAAAGGCTGAGCAGGGCTGTAAGTGCGGCTAGTGTTGCGGTGAGTGGAAGGTCTTGTTTAGTGAGTTCTTGAAGAATAAGTCATTTTGGTATAAAACCGGTTAGTGGGGGCAGGCCCCCTAGGGAGAGGAGGATTAGGGGTGTGAGGGAAGTTAATGCGGGGGCTTTAGCTCATGAAATTGTAAGGGCGTTGATGTTAGTGGCTTTATTTAGTTTAAACACAAGAAATGTTGAGAATGTCATGATAATATATGTGATAAGGGCTAGGAGAGTGAGGGAAGGGGAGAATTGAATAATTAGGATTATTCATCCCAGGTGTGCAATTGATGAGTAAGCAAGAATTTTTCGTAATTGTGTTTGATTGAGGCCTCCTCATCCTCCTACAAGGGTGGAGGTGAGGCCTAGAAGGATTAGGATAAATGAGTTGGTTGGTTGAATTTGTAGGAGAAGTGCGAATGGGGCTAGTTTTTGTCAGGTGGAGAGGATGAGTCCGGTCGTGAGGTCTAATCCTTGGAGGACTTCGGGTAACCATGCGTGGGTTGGGGCAAGTCCAATTTTTAGGGCGAGGGCAATGGTAATTATGGTGGTGGGGAGAGGGTGTGATATTTGTTGGATGTCTCACTGTCCGGTCAGTCAAGCGTTTGTAGTGCTTGCAAAGAGAAGTATTGCGGCAGCTGTTGCTTGGGTAAGAAAATATTTGGTTGTGGCTTCAACTGCTCGGGGGTGGTGGTGTTGGGCTATTAGTGGAATAATGGCGAGGGTATTAATTTCGAGGCCTATTCAGGCAAGGAGTCAGTGGGAGCTTGCAAAGGTGATTGTGGTTCCTAGGCCTAGACCAAATAAGAGGGTGGCTAGAATAAACGGGTTCATTAGTAAGGGAAGGAGTTTAACCAACATACTTGGGGTATGGGCCCAAGAGCTTAATTAGCTGACCTTACTAGGAAGTGGTGTAGTGGAAGCACTAAGAGTTTTGATCTCTTCAGGTAGGGTTCGAGTCCCTTCTTTCTAAGGAGTTGGGGGGACTTTAACCCCCATGGTTCACTCTATCAAAGTGGCCCTTTACTTCAGGCACAGCTCCGGGTTATAGCTGAGGCGGAAGCCCTGCGAATGCAGTAGGGAGCGCGAGGTGTCAAATTACTAGGGCGAGGGTTAGGGGAAGGAAGTTTTTTCAGATGAGATGTATGAGTTGGTCGTAGCGGAATCGAGGATAGGATGCTCGGATTCATAGGAAAAGAATGGAGAGGAGTGCTGCTTTGGTCATGAGGTTTATTGCAGTGAGTTCTGGAATGGTGGGGATGTGGGAGGCTCCCAGGAAGAGAGTAGCTGAAAGTGTGTTTATCAGGAGGATGTTAGCGTATTCAGCTAGGAAGAATAGGGCAAAGGGGCCTCCTGCATACTCTACGTTGAATCCTGATACTAGCTCGGATTCCCCTTCAGTTAGGTCAAAGGGTGCACGGTTAGTCTCTGCCAGTGTAGAAATATATCATATTGCTGCTAGGGGTCAGGCTGGAAGGATAAGTCAGATGCTTTCTTGTGCAACGTTGAAGGTTTGAAGTGTAAATCCCCCGGTAAAGATAATAGCGTTTAAGAGAATCAAGCCTAGACTAACTTCGTAGGAGATAGTTTGGGCGACGGCCCGTAGAGCTCCGATGAGTGCGTATTTTGAATTGGATGCTCATCCTGATCCCAAGATAGAATAGACTGCGAGGCTAGAGAGGGCTAGGATGAATAGAATCCCTAGGTTTAAGTCAACTACAGGATAGGGGAGGGGCATGGGTGCCCATAGTGTAAGGGCAAGGGTTAGGGCTAGTATAGGTGTTAAGAGGAAAAGGAGGGGAGAGGAGGTTGATGGCCGTACTGGTTCTTTGATAAATAGTTTGACCCCGTCAGCAATGGGTTGAAGAAGACCATAAGGGCCAACAATATTTGGGCCTTTTCGTAGTTGCATGTAACCTAGGACTTTTCGTTCAAGTAAAGTAAGGAAGGCGACAGCTAGCAAAACAGGAACAATAAAAGCCAGTGGGTTAATGACGTGTGTTATGAGCAATGCAATCATAGTTAAGGAGAGGATTTGAACCTCTGTGGAAAGGGCTTAGGCCTTTTGCGATGTCCAGGCTCTGCCACCTTAACATGCCGTTATCTCAGGCATGAAGGGGTACGCCCTTTTGTCTACTTTATTTGTTTTCATTAGGTAAGGGTAAGGCGTATTTGTAGTAGGGGCCTTCTCTTTTCGGTCCTTTCGTACTAGAAAAGATCATAGCATAGATAGAAACTGACCTGGATTACTCCGGTCTGAACTCAGATCACGTAGGACTTTAATCGTTGAACAAACGAACCCTTAATAGCGGCTGCACCATTAGGATGTCCTGATCCAACATCGAGGTCGTAAACCCCCTTGTCGATATGGTCTCTAAAAGGGGATTGCGCTGTTATCCCTAGGGTAACTCGGTCCGTTGATCGGCTTTGCCGGATCTAATTGGTCAGAAGTTCTGTTTATTAGAGCGGGAGCTCTTGGTTGTGAGAGGGGTGCTCTCGTTCCACGTGGGGGTTTTGTATTTCCCCGCGGTCGCCCCAACCAAAGACATTGGGACAGGGCTCATTCGGTTCGGTCCTTATCTAGGGGTGCTTAACATGGTCTGTCTTGGTGTCTAAAGCTTCATAGGGTCTTCTCGTCTTATGGAGGTATCCCCGCTTCTGCACGGGGAGATCAATTTCATTGACTTGAAAGAGGAGACAGCTAAGCCCTCGTTATGCCATTCATACAGGTCTCCATTTAAAAGACAAGTGATTGCGCTACCTTCGCACGGTCAAAATACCGCGGCCGTTAAACTTATAGTCACAGGGCAGGCGGGACCTCTTATTCATTGATTTTGCAAGAGGCGATGTTTTTGGTAAACAGGCGAGGCTTCATGTGTTTGCCGAGTTCCTTCTTTTTCTTTTAGTCTTTCCTTGGGTGCACACCAGTGTGGGGTTAACGGTTATATAACTGGGGGGTTTTCTGGTTTTTTGGTGTTTGGTTCCGTACCCTCTTTGTTTGGGGCCGTTTAAGGTTCGGTGTGGGGTCCGTTCCGATTTACACGTGTGCGGGGAGAGATGCTGTGTTCTCTTATTACTCATGTTAGCAGAATCGTTCCCATGTAGGCATGGGGCGGCCTGGTAAATTAAGGGGTTTAAGATTGGGTTATCAGGATTGGGAGGGAGATGAGTTATGTTTGAGCTTTAACGCTTTCTGTGAAGATGGCTGCTTTTAGGCCCACTGAAACATATTTACCCTTGAGTTGAGTATGATCTTTAACCTTCTGTAAAAGTTGTGTCTTGTGTCAAAGGGGCTGTACCCCCTTTGACTAACTCTCTCGGTTTCTTTGTGTCAGGGGTGGGAAAAGACGAAAGGTGAAGAAAGAAGCCGGGAGGCTGAACTTCTATCCAGTTCACAGGCAACCAGCTATAACTGAGCTCGGTAGGTCTGTCACCTCTACTCGAAGCTCTTCCCACTCTTTTGCCACAGAGACGGGTTCGCCCTATTAATAGGCTGTCTTGGAGTAGCTCGCTCAGTTTCGGGGATTCAAACTAAAGTGCTCTTTGCTTGGGGGTTACTGGCTAAGTCATGATGCAAAAGGTACGAGGGTTAGTCTCTGCTTTTATGTGCTTTACTGGGTTATTTCATTTCTCTTTCAGCTTTCCCTTACGGTACTTTTTCTGTTGCTCCGCAGTTCCTTTTCTATCGCCTGTACTAAGGGGGAAAAATGATTTGTTTTGGGGGGGGTTAAGGGTGTTAGGGGGTATTGATGGGGGGTTGTTGGTCTTGGTTGGAGGGGCTAGCTGTTGGGCGTCAGGGTAATCCGATTTGCACGGATGACTTCTCGGTGTAAGGGAGATGCTTTTCTGTCTTAGCTATACTCTGATTTTTCCAAGTGCACCTTCCGGTACACTTACCATGTTACGACTTGCCTCCCCTTTGCAGTTGAAAAGTTTTAAGTTATTGGGTGGTGGAAGCTGTGTGAGAGTGACCGGCTGTGTGCGCGCTTCAGGGCCGGTTTCAGCGGAACGCTCTATTTTCTGCTTACTGCTAAATCCTCCTTCAGATACGTGTTTCAGTGTGATCATTCGTAATTCCTTATCATTATGGAATGTAGCCCATTTCTTCCCTTTCCATGCGCTACACCTCGACCTGACGTTTTGGGCTGTGCCAATTTTGCTTACTATAGGTCCTTCACAGGGTAAGCTGACGACGGTGGTATATAGGCGGGAGAGACAAGGAAAGGTGAGGTTGAACGGGGGTAATCGGTTCTAGAACAGGCTCCTCTAGGTGGGTCTAAAGCACCGCCAAGTCCTTTGGGTTTCAAGCTGGTGCTCGTAGTCCCCGGGCGGATAGAAGGGGTAGTTTACTATCAATGTTTATGGCTAGGCATAGTGGGGTATCTAATCCCAGTTTGTGTCATAGCTTTCGTGGGTTCGGATGTTATAAAGCCACTTTCGTGATTGGGCTTCTTACCTTCGGGTGCGTATAACGGCTCTGAGGGCGTTCGGCTTTAGTCCTGGATAAGAATCTTAACCACTCTTTACGCCGATGTCTAACAACTTGGGTCTCTCGTATAACCGCGGTGGCTGGCACGAGTTTTACCGACCCTCTTAGCTTTAACTAAGTCAAGTTTTCACTTATTGGCTTAATGTTTATCACTGCTGAGTTCCCTTGAGGGTGTGGCTAAGCAAGGTGTCATGGGCTTAAGGGGGTTGTGCCTGATACCAGCTCCTTGTTCCCAAGCAGGGAACTGTAGGGCATTCTCACAGGGGTGCGGATACTTGCATGTGTAAATTTAGCTAAAGTTGATAATAAAGTCAGGACCAAACCTTTGTGCCTGCGGAGCTTTCTAGGGCTCATCTTAACATCTTCAGTGTCATGCTTTATTTAAGCTACGCTAGC